CAATTAAAAGGATGAAAAAGATTACAATTATATTAGGTACCGGAATTTCTTGGGTCTTCAAAAAGAAGAACTTTGTACATAATTTGACTTAAGTTTTATAAAACGAGTAATAATCTGGATTGTGAATTACTCAACTGAGTAATACTTGCTCAAATCAAAGATATTTATTTGTCCGTCTATTATATTTATATATATCCCAAGACTTTTGATAATAAAAAAACCCTTTATATTGGAAAAAGGGGGAGAACATAACTATCTTCAAAATCCTAATGCAAAAAAAGATAAATAGTTAGGGAGTGAAATAAGCTTATTGGGGATAGAGGGACTTGAACCCTCATGATTTTTAAAGTCGACGGATTTTCCTCTTACTATAAATTTCATTGTTGTCAGTATTGACATGTAGTACGGGACTCTATCTTTATTCTCATCCGATTAATAAGTTCTTCACAATATCTATCAGACTATGGAGTTAGTGTGAATATTTTAATGAATAAATCTTGATTGATTCTGCTTTCAACTTTGAATGGATTCACAAGAATTCTTGCATTTTTTCATTTAATCTTCTAGATCTCTACTCTAAATATAGAATAAAGTATGGATTTATATATATATAATATATAAAAAAAAATACAGAACAGATTCGGGTTGTCATTAATCATTTCACTCCGTCGATTTTACCCCCCCTTTTTTATGGGAATTTAGACGGAAGAAGTCTTATAACAACACAGCACAGTCAACCCAATTTGTTAGAACAGCTTCCTTTGAGTCTCTGCACCTATCCTTTTTTTCTTTTGAAAAAAGGAAACAAAAGGAGTTGGCTCAGGATTACCCTTTTTTTTATTCCAGGGTTTCTCTGAATTTGAAAGTTTTCACTTAGTAGGTTTCCATACTAAGGCTCAAGCCAATTAAGTCCGTAGCGTCTACCGATTTCGCCATATCCCCGTTGTATTTTACAAAATTAGGATCCCAATCTGATGTCCTCCCCTTCCTTACCTTTCAATTTTTTCGATTTTTTTTTATACTGATTTATATACTGAAAATTCTCTTTTTTTCTTTATCTTATTTTATTTCTATTGCGAAGCCTATCAAATAGAAATAAAACAAATAGAAATAAAATAGAAATTGAATTTTGTCTAATATGAAATGATTCTATCATTTCTGTAGGTACAATTCAATATAGATGAATAGAGAGTATATATATGTCTCTTTCGCTTATGCAGTTTGTAATACTCAAAGGGTCGATTCTTTGGTTTTCGTCTTAGTTTCTTGAATGAAAATAGAATAATATTTTATTATGATCTGGATTTCATTTTTTGTTTTTTAGGTTTTCTTGGGGTAACATAACTAAAAAAATCGCTATTCATTATATCTATTTATGACATTTTTTTTTCAAATTAATAGAACTCATTATATATTCTTTTTTTTTATAATAATATAATAATCTAATAATATATAATATATAATATAATTATATTATAATTATAATAATATAATAAATTAATTAAAAATTTATGAACATTTCAATTTTACATAGAATCTGCTCTAGACGAAAAATCTAGAATCTCTAGAGATAGAAATAAACGAAATTCAATATTTATTTTTATTTGATTGGACCTATTTATTTAAAATTTTTTTATATAATTTATATCATATTATATCATAAAAGAATAAAAATGAATAAGCTTAAACTAAGATATAGTTTTTATGTATGTAGACTTTCTATGAGCCTGCTTAGCTCAGAGGTTAGAGCATCGCATTTGTAATGCGATGGTCATCGGTTCGATTCCGATAGCTGGCTTTTCTTTCTTTTTATTTGTTGTATTTTATTATTTTTTTTTTAATCTTTTAATCAAAGAACAAAAAAAATAATTAATTAATAATTATTAATAATTAAAGGGCACCCTTCGTCAAAAGGTTACTAATCTATAATGTCGTAGAAATTACCAACTATGAATAAAAGGAAAAGCAAAGGGTTGAGTCTTGCTATAATAAATCCTGAAAAAGACTTTTTCGTTTCCTTTTCTTTTTTTACTTATACTTAACATAGATTAATACAAAATTAAAAAGATAGAATATAAAAATGGGTTTGTATATCATATATACAATACAATACATCTCCTTATTCATTGTATTGTAATAGTAATATAATAGTTCAGGAGATTTCGTTTCATTTCTCATTTAGTTTTAATTTAGGTTTGTTTGTTTGTAAAATGATATATAAATAATTTAAATATATATAAATAATTTAAATAAATAAATATTAAATTAAATAATATTAATATATAAATAATAAATAAATAATAAATAAGGAGTCTTTATGTCGCGTTACCGAGGACCTCGTTTCAAAAAAATACGCCGTTTAGGGGCTTTGCCTGGACTAACAAAAAAAAAGCCTAGAACCGGAAATGATCTTAAAGCCCAATCACGCTCCGGGAAGAGATCTCAATATCGTATTCGTCTAGAAGAAAAACAAAAATTGCGTTTTCATTACGGTCTTACAGAACGACAATTACTTAAATACGTTCGTATCGCCAGAAAAGCCAAAGGTTCAACAGGTCAGATTTTACTACAATTACTTGAAATGCGTTTGGATAACACCCTTTTTCGATTGGGGATGGCTCCAACTATTCCTGGAGCCCGCCAATTAGTTAATCATAGACATATTTTAGTTAATGGCCATATAGTAGATATACCGAGTTATCGTTGCAAACCCCAAGATACTATTACGGCAAAGGATGAACAAAAATCTCGAGCTCTTATTCAAAATTATCTTGATTCATCCCCCCCTGAAGAATTGCCCAAACACTTGACTCGTGACCCATTTCCATATAAAGGGTTAGTCAATCAAATAATAGATAATAAGTGGGTCGGTTTGAAAATAAATGAATTGCTAGTTGTAGAATATTATTCTCGTCAGACTTAGTCCTAACTAAAATACAAAGTATAAAAGTTCGGACAATTTGGTCTCTTTCTTTCATCAAAGTAAATTTATTTAAGGATTAAAGTGCTGGGTTTGATACCCATTTTATCCCACTCATATATTCTTTCCCATCTCGAATCTAACTGTTATAATAATGGTATTTCATTTCTTGTTGTTTGATATTTTACAGTTAAGAATGTTGGTGAATTAGGTTAAAGTACGGAAAGAGAGGGATTCGAACCCTCGGTAAACAAAAGCCTACATAGCAGTTCCAATGCTACGCCTTGAACCACTCGGCCATCTCTCCTACACAATTATTATGACTCAAAAACCGAAAAAATAGCGAACCTTTTAAAAAATATAAAATATTAAGCTTTAATATTTTCATATTTTGATAGGTATAACCAACCAAAGAATTCTATTCTATAACTAATAATAATAGAGTAAGTTTTTAGAAAAAGCTTTCCTCGAAGAATTCAAGTTAAAACAATGTTTTTTCTTGTGAAATTATCAAAATAGATATATTGAGTCATATTTGTTCAGACGATGTTCCTACCCTTTTTTAAAAATCTTAAATCAAATCGGATATAAAAATATCAGATAGTTATATTAATAATATTTCTATACAGTTATATATTTATATACACATATATACCTACCACCGAATTGGAACAAATTAATTGATTGATGAGTTTAAGTAAAAAAGAAAAAAATATAATTAAGTATAAGTTTTGTATCTTTATTTCATTTTTTTGTTTGGAACTTAATCTGTTTTTATGTTATTTCGTACTGTACAAATCCTTTGTTTGGGGAATCCTTTTTCCACAAGAGGTAATGAGAATTCTTATAGAATGGATTGATACCTATGTCTAGATCGCGAATAAATGGAAATTTTATTGATAAGACCTTTTCAATTGTGGCCAATATCTTATTACGCCTAATTCCGACAACTTCGGGAGAAAAAGAGGCATTTACTTATTACAGAGATGGTGTGATTTGATTTTTATTTTTCTGCTTCTAGTTTGAGGAGAAAGACACATGATTTGAAATATAAAGAACAAATATTCTTATTCTATATTAAAAAAAATCGACGCTTGTTGAAGGTGAAGTTTAGAAATAGAACAATTCCTTCTGTCGTGTATCCCCGATTGATGCAGCCTCAAATACTCTGCTTCAATTATCAATTTGAGTATTAGTATTGAGCGGAAGGTTACACTTGTGTGTTCTGTATTACAGGTCAATCCTACTTCCTAGTAAGAAAGTCCCAACAGGCGGCATAGGGGAAAAAGCACTATACCTAGCAATCGACAACACGAAAGCTTTGTAAAAAATGACTTACTGATTCCCTTCTCTTATCTAGATTGGGACTAACAAGAATGGTTGGGACAACAAACATCCATCTCATTGGTCCTTTGGATACCCGTATAACCATCAAAGACTGTTGAAGTGAATATTTCCTGGAAATTAGGGGGCGTTGAGGACAAAGTAATTGTTGGAGCTATCTTTTTTATATTAGTATCAAGGCGTTTGATATTAGTACAAGTTCTTGCGCAAGAAGGTTGGCTAGAGATTTTTTGTAAAAACACTAGCCCCACTCAGTTCATAATGAGACTATTTCAACCTTGTGTATTATTCCGTGTATTTGTTTATTCTCATTATGCGTATTTAAAGGAGGAGCCGTATGAGATGCAAATTTCACGTACGGTTCTGGAACGGAGATTCGTTGAATCGAATGACGACCGTAACGGATGTTAGCTCAATCCGAAGGAAATTATGCAGAAGCTTTACAGAATTATTATGAAGCTATGCGACTAGAAATCGACCCCTACGATCGAAGTTATATACTCTATAATATAGGCCTTATTCACACAAATAATGGGGAACATACGAAAGCTTTAGAATATTATTTCAGGGCATTAGAACGAAACCCATTCTTACCCCAAGCTTTTAATAATATGGCAGTGATCTGCCATTACGTGCGACTATCTCCGCTATAGAAGGAAACAGAAGGAAACAGAAGGAAACAGAAGGAAAGGGTAAGACCCTCCTTTTTAGTAAATACTAAAAAAAATAGGCTCACTACATATACATCGTCTAAAATGCCGATTTTTTGAGCTGTAGGAAAGAAAGAGATTTCATAGAAATTTTAAAATATGAAGAAATTAAGAGATGCCTAGATACTTTTTTCTATGTCGTCTATGGATAAAAATTTTTAATTGATAGAGAGGAAGCACCGTAAAGATCAATTAACGAGGTTTTGGGCCAATACATTAATAAAAAACTGCTTATTTATGCCTATATAAGATAGATAAAAGTTAGGAATTAACTTATGTAATAGAGTTGATCCACTAAGGTATGGAGTGGCGGTGTAGGATCAGATCCCAAAGATAGTAAGTCTTTTCTTTCTTACTTTTTTTTTATAAAGGAAAGTCTTTCTCAAAGATTCTATATAAATTGTAATATGAAATAGAGATAGTTACCTTGCCGAAAATACTAACGATAGGGGTAAATCCCTATACTTTATTTTTCTAGAGGTGGGAGAAAAGATAAAACGCAAACAAAACTGATTATTAATCAAATCCAATTTTTTTAATTAAAAAAAACTGACAGTTTGAAACTCATCCGATTAACTTCTTTTGTTTTGGTTACCCCGAACAGTGGGATAGATCTATGAGAAATCTTATTCCTTCTTATAGGTAAAAAAAAAAGGACACCAAAAGAATCGACTGCGGAGCCGTATGAGGTAGGAAAGTCTCAAGTACGGTTCTAAGGGAAGGAATTTACCCGCCTATTCCGACCGGGGAGAACAGGCCATACGACAGGGAGATTCTGAAATTGCGGAGGCTTGGTTTGATCAAGCCGCTGAGTATTGGAAACAAGCTATAACGCTTACTCCTGGGAATTATATTGAAGCGCATAATTGGTTGAAGATCACGGGACGTTTCGAATAAAAAAAGTTTTTGTTATTGGTCCATTAATAAAATGGAAGTTTTCTTCTGGGAAGAACTAAGAAAAAAATTTCATTATATCCCTTATCAGATCTTTCTAGTTTGTCTGATATTTCATAAGGATAAGGTCTACACAAATACAGTACATAATCTATTTATTTTTTTCTTCTATTATTAGGAGCTATTAAATTACTTTACTATTTCAAATATAAAATTCTTTATTTACTATTTCATTTCTTTTTTTTTTTTTTTCTATCATATTATTCATCGATTCGAATTATTAATTACATTTAAAATTTAACGATGAAATAAATATATTAAGACATAGAAATATAAATGAAATATAAATTCTAATTTTCTAATAAAATTCCTATAAAAAAAAATGGAAATATTTGATACTAGTTGATGAGAGTTAGGTCGGAAACATAACAAAGTAAGGACAATGCAATTACTTTAGGGTATTCAAATTAAATGGAATCAAATCTACTATGAATTGGCGATCAGAACGTATATTAATAGAACTTATAACAGGCTCTCGAAAAATAAGTAATCCAAAATAAGAAATTTCGGCTTAGGCATTATCCTTACTATAATTTTCATTAGTATATTAGTCGTTTTTAGCATTTTTATAAATGGAATAATAATTATTCCAAAATATGTATATGAAAATAGTAGAAAAACAAAACCTTTGAATAATTGGATATTTCTTAGTAATGACTAACGACTGTTAGTGTGATTTTAAATAGTTAGAATAAGAGTATTATAATTATAATAGAGAGTAAAACATTAAGGATCCACATATAATACTTTAGAATTGAGATACGAATCGTCTAAGTTGGACAATAAAATAGTTTTGATCTTAATTCAAAAGGGTCCGTTGGGCGCCACACTTCTATGTCATAATATATTCGAACACTTGCCCTGGATCAACTTCCAGATCATAATTGCTCTAGTAAATAACTTAAAAAAAAAAAATAGAAAGATGGGAGATACAAGTAAAAAAAATGCATTCTAAATATCTCTCAGAGGTTCACCAATTATTAAAATGTTGGCAGGTCTCTTTGTATGTCTTGTCCGGAAAGAGGAGGACTCAATGATTATTCGTTCGCCGGAACCAGAAGTAAAAATTTTGGTAGATAGGGATCCCGTAAAAACGTCGTTTGAGGAATGGGCCAGACCCGGCCATTTTTCAAGAACAATAGCTAAAGGCCCTGAAACTACTACTTGGATCTGGAACCTACATGCTGATGCTCACGATTTCGATAGCCATACCAGTGATTTGGAGGAGATCTCGCGCAAAATTTTTAGTGCTCATTTTGGTCAACTCTCCATCATCTTTCTTTGGCTGAGTGGTATGTATTTCCACGGTGCTCGTTTTTCCAATTATGAGGCATGGCTAAGCGATCCTACTCACATTGGACCTAGTGCCCAAGTAGTTTGGCCAATCGTAGGCCAAGAAATATTGAACGGTGATGTAGGCGGAGGTTTTCGAGGAATACAAATAACCTCCGGATTTTTTCAGATTTGGCGAGCATCCGGCATAACTAGTGAATTACAACTTTATTGTACCGCAATTGGTGCATTAGTCTTTGCAGCATTAATGCTTTTTGCTGGGTGGTTTCATTATCACAA